ATTGGTTCTATACCCGATTCATAACTAGAAAGTTTCTCCGGTCCTTCGCTAGTCGGGGCTAAAACTCCGGAAATAAAAAAAGCCAAAATAGGAATAAGACTTGATATTATTAGAAATGCCCAGAAAATGTCATATTCGTAAAGCAGAAACATAGATGCACTCCTATGAATATGGAAAAAATATATACCGTATTCTTCGAATCGATCTGGAATTTGAATTAATCTATAACTGTTTAGTCAAAATACCAATGAATTTTGATTGAACCCCCCAGTTTTTTGCTGTGGGTCATTCTTGTTTCAAGATTCATCGAGTGGAATCCTTTTTTCACTTACTTCAATTCAATTTCGATATGTTATAGATATATTATGCTCTTATTACAAACTTATCGTTTTTATCTTGTCTCAGATTTTCTCTAAAAAAAAGAGAAAAAAGAATTACATTTTTTTTTAGTTATAATTTATATAGAATTTTTATTAAGAATATTAAGAATTATATATGTATGTTATATATTTTATGATGATCATATAATAAAACCGAAAGGTATTGGGTTATTCTTTTCATTAAGATCTAATCCAGTTAGAGGATTGTTGTTTCTATTGATTAGATACGGAAACAGAATACATCGCCCTATTCTATTTTTTATCCTTGTTCTAGACTTAATGGATTTGATTCAATGCATTGAATTGAGAGAAACCCTTACATATTACAACCCTAGGGTTCTATCCCCACCCAATTTACGGATTTTGAGTCTGTACTACCTCGACCTGCAACCCATCTCCCCAAAAAAGAAGCGGGTTATGAAATTAGAGCTCGAAGTCTTAAAAGAAAAATCTAAAATATCGATCTTTAGTACTTGAAATGGGTCCGAAAGGGCGGGAAATACTTATGAAAAAGAGTTTTAAAGTAAGACCAACCAACTTTCAGCCTTCATGTAAAAAAAGATTTATTTTGAACGAAACCTACACAACGAAGTATATCACAACGGGAGAGCCAGCCGAATCCTAAATAATTTCGAGAATAAACTTCTAATCGAATCGCGCATTATCAAATGATTTGACAGACGAAATCCCCAAACAACTCATGGAAATAGAAAGGGCTGCAAACACTAATAGAGTTAGGAACCATTCATTATCTCTGAAACAACGAATTGGGTTCTGCTCCCGAAAAAACGATGAGTTGGGGGCTTCTTAACTCGTCCAAGTGCAAACATACCCCCACTCCAATCTTCTTGCATAAAGTCAGCATCGGTAGAATTGGGGTATATTAAGATCTATAAAAAGATATTTTGTACAAAAAGAAAAGGAATATCACAAACTCTTTGATCCTGGATAGGAAAACAATAAAATTATTGTGTAATTCACCCACAAAAAAGAAAAGACGGATTTTTTAATCCGAGATAAAAAAAAAGACCGATCGGGCCCATCGAAATGAATTTTTCCATTTCATGCTCCCCCACGGGGATCGCTTGGAGCATGTGATAATTATTCTATTTCGATGGACCAAACGACTGTCCGACTACAACCAACAAACAAGAATGAGGAAATGAAAACTATACAAATTTTTAGGGCTATACGGACTCGAACCGTAGACCTTCTCGGTAAAACAGATCAAACTTATTATTATCAAAATGATTCGAACTGTTCCAAAGACCCAACATGCATTTTTTTGCATTGGGCTCTTTCATCAACTGATATAAATATCAGATAGTCCGCCATACTTTTTCTTAACAGAAAGATAACGAGATGGCTCCACGTGCTCTGATTCATTATTTAGATTATGATCCAGGAGCAATACCAAAGTGTTTCAAAGAAGAGTTACCTTGACGTAGGTCTGCCTTTGGCCTAGATCAACCTAAGTTAAATGGAGTCTCTATCGCTCTGCTCAAAGAGTCAAATATGAAACTTCATACACCTTAAAGTTCATAGTACGAAAAGATATTTTTTGAGGTCCTTATACTCATTATGCCTAGCATTGAATGGGCTGTGTATTCACCTTATCAATTATCGAATCAATGATGGGTTCTATTTGGAGCCTAAATTGGCACCCAAAGCGGACCAAATATTTGTCAGGCTATTGTTCCCTCGAATATATAGAGTAAGACATTGATTCATCAATAAGATCAATTTTGTTGATTGCATGATGGACTCCCCTGAAAAACATTGGCGCGCGTGTAAACGAGTTGCTCTACCAACTGAGCTATAGCCCTTGTGATAGATAGTTTATCATGGAAATAATTTCTTGTCAAGATGAATCTTCTATGATCCAACATGATAGCTTCTGATCGGTTTCCTGCCAAGAATTGGTATTGCTTAGAAATAAGATTGCATCTATAATTTATCGATATGACAAGCCCCTTTCTTTCTCTTTGTGATGATAAATGACCTACTTAACCCAGTGGTTAGAGTATTGCTTTCATACGGCGGGAGTCATTGGTTCAAATCCAATAGTAGGTAAAACTTATTAGATACCGGAGTAATTGGTATCTAATAAGTTTTTCTACCCACCCTCCTTTTTTTAGTTGCATCAGAAATGCTATTACAGTTGATTTGACTCAATCCGCAGAACCAAAATATGGTGTATAAACAGAACTTACTTTTTATTGGGCAATTAGTTATGAAATTACATTGATAGCCTCGACTCGCGTCCTAGCTCGTCTGACGGCTAAATTTGCTTCAATAGTTTGTCTCTTCCCCTCAGCCCGACTCAAGTTAGCTTCAGCTGTTTCAAGAGCTTGCTGAGCTTCTTGTGGATCAATGTCACTACCCTTCTCCGCATCATTTACTAAAATAGTAATATAATTATTGCCTACTCTAGCAAAACCACCCATCAGAGCTATTTTTAACCATTGGTCATTAAGACGTAGTCTCAAAATACCGATATCTACAGCTGTGGCAATAGGGGCGTGGTTTGGTAATACACCGATTTGGCCACTATTAGTAGATAAAATAATTTCTTTCACTTCTGAATCCCAAACAACTTGATTCGGGGTTAGTACACAAAGATTTAAGGTCATTTCTTCAATTTGCTCTCCACTTCTAAGTTCACAGCCTTCGCGGTAGCTTCATCGATGTTACCTACCAAATAAAAGGCCTGCTCAGGAAGAGGATCTAATTCTCCGGAAAGGATCAGTTGAAACCCCCTAATTGTTTCTGCTAGACCAACATATTTCCCTGGAGAGCCCGTAAATACTTCTGCTACGAAGAAAGGTTGTGATAAGAAACGCTCAATTTTTCGTGCTCTTGCTACGGTTAAACGATCCTCTTCAGATAATTCGTCTAACCCAAGGATAGCTATAATATCCTGAAGTTCTTTGTAACGTTGTGAAGTTTGCTTAACTCTTTGCGCAATTTCATAATGTTCTTCACCAACGATGCGAGGTTGGAGCATAGTTGACGTACTATCAAGAGGATCTACTGCTGGATAGATACCTTTTGAAGCTAGTCCTCTTGATAGTACTGTAGTAGCATCTAAATGTGCAAATGTCGTAGCAGGGGCAGGGTCGGTCAAATCGTCCGCAGGTACATAAACTGCTTGAATAGAAGTTATAGACCCCTCTTTGGTAGAAGTAATTCTTTCTTGCAAAGTACCCATTTCTGTACTAAGGGTAGGTTGATAACCCACAGCAGAAGGCATTCTGCCTAATAAGGCGGATACTTCGGATCCTGCTTGGACAAATCGGAAAATATTGTCGATAAATAGAAGGACATCTTGTTCATTAACATCCCGGAAATATTCTGCCATGGTTAGGGCAGTCAAACCAACTCTCATCCGAGCTCCCGGAGGTTCATTCATCTGACCATAGACTAGAGCTACTTTTGATTCTGCAAGATTTTGCTCATTAATAACTCCAGACTCTTTCATTTCCATGTAAAGATCATTCCCCTCACGAGTACGCTCGCCCACTCCGCCAAAGACAGATACGCCTCCATGAGCTTTGGCAATGTTGTTGATCAATTCCATGATAAGGACTGTTTTACCCACTCCAGCCCCCCCGAATAGTCCTATTTTCCCCCCACGTCGATAAGGAGCTAAAAGATCAACTACTTTGATCCCTGTTTCAAAAATAGATAATTTTGTATCTAATTGTATAAAAGCAGGCGCAGATCTATGAATAGGAGATGTTGTGCGAGTATCGACAGGACCTAAATTATCAACAGGCTCTCCAAGAACGTTGAAAATTCGTCCGAGAGTCGCCCCACCGACTGGAACACTTAAAGCAGCTCCCGTGTCAATAACCTCCATTCCTCTCATCAGACCATCTGTAGCACTCATAGCTACAGCTCTCACTCGATTATTTCCTAATAATTGCTGTACCTCACAAGTGACATTAATTAGCCCGCCGGCAGTATCTCGGCCCTTAACTACCAAAGCGTTGTAAATATTAGGCATCTTTCCGGGGGGAAATGATACATCTAGCACCGGACCAATGATTTGAGCGACACGCCCCAGGTTTTTTTCTTCAAGTGTGGAAACCCCGAGACCCGAAGGGGTAGGATTTGTTTTCATAATAATAAAAAGTGAAATATGTAGAAATTCTTTGCATTTTGTAAACCGAAGAAAAAGTGTCCGATAGCAAGCAGGTTGATCGGTTAATTCAATAATTAATAGGAGTAAGTACTTGATTTCGTTGGTACCATTCAAGCGACTCCAATTCTATTGTTTACTCGTTCAATGAGTGAATTTTCAAGTTTCACCAACCTAAAAAATAAGGTAGATGGATAAAAACCACGAGGGAACGTTTCAGTTCTCTATCATTATAGACAATCCCATCCATATTTTCTATGGAATTCGAACCTGAACTCTATTTATAATTCATTTTTTTTTTTCGCATCGGCCATTGTTTCTTATTTCAGCATATATTTTTCCGCCTCTTCTCTACCTTTTCAGGGACGAATTCCGGATAGTTTTACATCTAGGATTTACATATACAACATATAGCACTGTCAAGAGTGAATTTCCTTTTTTTTGAGATATTTCGATTCAAAAAAGTACGGGATTAT